TCATGAGATTCATTCAAGAAGAGCCAAACGTGTGGTAATTTATAACGATAATGATCAGAATATAAATTCTACTTCTAGTATTCAGAATACTAGTAACAATTATCAAAATGATGATCAAACGGAAGAGGTGGCTTTGATACGTTACTCACAACAATCGGATTTTCGTCGCAATCTAATCAAAGGATCCATGCGCGCTCAAAGACGTAAAACAGTTATTTGGGACCTCTTTCAAGTAAATGTACATTCCCCGCTTTTTTTGGATCGTCTAGGCAAAACATCTTTTTTTTCGTCTTTTGATAGCAACAAAATGAAGAATCTCATTTTTCAAAATTGGATGGGCAGAGAACAAGAATCAGAATTAAGAATCTCAAATAAAGATACAAAAGAAGAAAACGAGAAAGAGGAAAAAAAATATAAAAATGAACAGATAGAGATATCAGAAGCTTGGGATACCTTTATATTTACTCAAGTAATAAGAGGTTTGATGTTAGTAACCCAATCTTTTCTTAGAAAATACATTATATTGCCTTCATTAATAATAGCCAAAAACCTTTTCCTTATGTTATTATTTCAATCTACCGAGTGGGACGAGGATTTTCAGGAATGGGATAGAGAAATGCATATTAAATGCACCTATAATGGTGTTCAATTATCAGAAACAGAATTTCCCCAAGATTGGTTAATAGACGGTATTCAGATAAAGATTATATATCCTTTCTGTCTAAAACCTTGGAGAAAATCTAAGGCACGATCTAATCATAGAGATCTAATGAAAAAAAAAGAGAAAAAAACAAATTTTTGTTTTTTAACAGTCTGGGGAAGGGAAGCGGAGCTTCCCTTTGGTTCTCCCCGAAAACGACCTTTCTTTTTTGAACCTATTTATAAAGAACTTCAAAAAAGAAAAAAAAAGGTGAAAAATCAATTTTTACAAGTTCTAAAAATTTTCAATAAAAAAAGAAAATCCTTTCTAAGAGTTAGAAAAGAAAAAACAAAAGGGGGCATCAAAATAGTTCGAGTTATCAAGCTAATAATGAAAAAACTGGAGAAAGTCAATCCAATTTTCTTATTTGAATTGAGGAAAGAAAAAGTATATGAACCGAACGAAAACAAAAAAGATTTAAAAAGGGATAATAAGATTCTTCGCGAATCGTCCGTTCTAATTCGAACGATGAATTGGTTAAATTATTCCTTAATAGAAAGAAGAATGAAAGATCTTTCTGATAAGACAATCAAAATAAGGAATCAAATTGAACGAACTGCAAAAGACAAGAAAAAAAAAGAAATAGTTCTAATTTATGATAATAAAAGATCGGGATCACAGAAACATATTTGGAAAATATTAAAAAGGAAAAATATCCGATTAATGCGTAAATCACACTACTTTATCAAATCATTCATTGAAAAAATATACATAGATATTTTGCTATGTACCATTACCATTTCTAAGATCAATGCACAAATTTTCTTTGAATCAACAAAAAAGATCTTTAATAAATCCATTTACAACAATGAAATAAATAAAGAACAAGAAGGAATTGATGAAACAAATCAAAATACAATGAATTTTGTTTTGACTCTAAAAAAATCGTTTTCAAATACTGATAATACTGAGAATAGCAATCAAAATCCCAATACTTATTGGAACTTATCTTCTCTGTCCCAAGCATATGTATTTTACAAAATATCACAAAACCAATTACTTAATAAGTATCAATTGAGGCCTGTGCTTCAATATCAAGGGAGCTCTCCTTTTTTTAAGGATAATCTAAAAGACTATTGTATGATACACGGAATCTTTAATTCCAAATCAAGACATAAGAAAATTCATACATATGTAATGAACGAATGGAAAAACTGGTTAAAAGGTCATTATCAATACGATTTATCTCAAAAAAAGAGTTCTCGATTAGTACCTAAAGAATGGCGAAATAGAATAAATCAACGTCGTATGATTCAAAACAAGGAATCAATCCAATTGGATTTATATAAAAAATACCAATTCATTGATTCCATGAAAAAAAATGACTATGCAGCGAATTCATTTATGAGTCAAAAAGAAAAATGGAAAAAACATTACAGATATGATCTTTTATCATATAAATACATAAGCCTCCCTAATTTATACATTTCTGGATCAACATTAGAAAGAAACGGGGACCAAGAAATTCCATATCATTTCAATACATCGAAACCTGAATCATTTTATGTATTGGTAAGTATACCTAGTAATGATTATATAGAAAAAGTATATCTTATTGATAGGAATACAAATTTGGATAGAAAATATTTTGATTGTAGAATTCTTCATCTTTGTTTTAGAAAAAATATTGAGATCTGGGCCAATGCACATATTGGCATCAAGATTCAGAAAAATACTAAGACTGAAATTCATAATTTAAAAAAAATGGAAAAAAAAGATCTTTTTTTTCCTACAATTCATCAAGAGATCAAACCATGCAATCAAAAAAGTTTCTTTTTTGATTGCATGGGAATGAATAAAGAAAGGTTATATGATACCGCATCAAATCATGATACTATATCCAATCTAGAAACTTGGTTCTTCCCAGAATTTGTGCTACTTTTTGATGTATATAAGATTCAACCTTGGATCATCCCAATCAAATCACTCTTTTTTCATTTTTCTAGAAATGAAAAAAGTAAAAACATTAACATAAATCCAAAGAAATCATCTAAGAAAAAAAAAGATCTTGAATTAGGAAATTCCAAGCAGGAAGAAAACGAACAACAGGTCCAAGGAAATCTTGTATCGAATCTACTAAAACAAAAAAATAAAAAAGCTGTTGAAGAAGATTACGCAAGATTAGAAATGAAAAAGGGTATTAAAAAAAAACAATATAAGAGCAAGAATGAAATGGAACTAGATTTCTTTTTGAAAAAATATTTACTTTTTCAACTAAGATGGGCTGATCCCTTGAGTAAAAAAATAATGAAAAATATCAGGATATATTGTCTCCTACTTAGACTGATAAATCCAAATGAAATTGCTATATCTTCGATTCAAAGAAGTGAAATAAATATAGATGAAATGCTAATTCAAAAGGACCTAGTTCTTGCAGAATTGATAAGAAAGGGAATATTTATTATTGAACCAATTTGTCTATCTATACGAAAGGACGGAAAATCTATTATATATCAAACTATGGATATTTCATTGGTCGATAATAAGAGGTACCAAACAAATGAAAAATACACAAAAAAAAGATATATTGAGAAAGGGGGGTTTGAAAAATCCATTGCAGGACGCAGCAACATATTTTTGAGTGGAGACAAAAATCATTATGATTTACTTGTTCCTGAAAATATTCTATCTCCCAGACGTCGTAGAGAATTTCGAATTCGAATTTGTTTCAATTCCCGGAATTTGAATGTTGTGGATAGAAATACAAGATTTTGCAATGAAAACAAAATAAGAAACTGTGGGCAATTTTTGGATGAGGACAAACATATTAATACAGATAGAAAAAATCTCATGAAATTCAAATTGTTTCTTTGGCCCAATTATCGATTAGAAGATGTAGCTTGTATGAATCGCTATTGGTTTGATACCAATAACAGCAGTCGTTTCAGTATGTCAAGAATACATATGTATTCACAATTCAGAATGAATTCAATTCCAATGAAAAATGAAAAAATTTATAGTAGATTTCCTACATATCGGGTAACATATTTGGTAGATGAAAGCCGAAATATATACACTGTGTAACATTCTAATACATGATGCTGATTTCATAGTGTATAAAATTTCACTAGGAAGAGCGGAATCCTTTTCAATAAAAATAAATTGTTCTCTTTCGTGAATACATATATGTTTTGTATATCTGGATCAAATATACAAAACATAAACCACATAAAGAAAAAACAAAGTAGTATATGAATGAAATCCAATTTTGATGTATACTAGATGAAAATAACTGGCATAATAAATATTATTATTTTTCCTGATCGGTAAAATTCACAGAAAAGAAAGATAGAAATCTTAATTTATGGTCAAAAATTCATTCATCTCAGTTATTACACAAGAAGAAAAAGAAGAAAATAGTGGGTCTGTTGAATTTCAAGTATTCCATTTCACCAGTAAGATACGGAGACTTACTTCACATTTAGAATTGCACAAAAGAGATTTTTTATCGCAAAGGGGTCTACGAATAATTCTGGGAAAACGTCAACGATTATTGACTTATTTGTCAAATAAAAACAAAGTCCGTTATAAGAAATTAATGGATCAGTTAAATATTCGGGAACCAAAAACTCGTTAATTAAATTTGAATTTCTTATTTGAGTTTCTTATTATTATCCTTGTTCTTTTTTATTTTTTTTTTTCATTATTTTTTTATTAGTTCAGTTATTATTTTTTTTATATTTTTCATTTTAAGAAATTCATGAAATAATGGATTAAGGAAAAAAATATGACTGTACCGGCTACAAGAAAAAATTTCATAATAGTCAATATGGGTCCTCACCACCCATCAATGCATGGTGTTCTTCGGCTAATCGTTACTCTGGATGGTGAAGATGTTATTGACTGTGAACCTATATTGGGCTATTTACACAGAGGGATGGAAAAAATAGCGGAGAACCGAACAATTATACAATATTTGCCTTATGTAACACGTTGGGATTATTTAGCTACTATGTTCGCAGAAGCAATAACAGTAAATGCACCAGAACGATTGGAAAGTGTTCAAGTGCCTAAAAGGGCCAGTTATATCAGAGTTATTATGCTGGAGCTGAGCCGTATAGCCTCCCATTTGTTATGGCTTGGCCCTTTTATGGCCGATATCGGTGCACAGACTCCCTTTTTCTATATTTTAAGAGAGAGGGAATTAATATATGATCTATTCGAAGCCGCCACAGGTATGCGGATGATGCATAATTATTTCCGCATAGGAGGAGTAGCTGCGGATTTACCTTATGGCTGGATAGATAAATGTTTTGATTTCTGTGATTATTTTTTAACAGAAGTTGTTGAGTATCAAAAACTCATTACGCGAAATCCCATTTTTTTGGAACGAGTTGAAGGAGTGGGCATTATTGGTGGGGAGGAGACAATAAATTGGGGTTTATCAGGACCAATGTTACGAGCTTCTGGAATCCAATGGGATCTTCGTAAAGTTGATCGTTATGAGTGTTACAATAAATTTGATTGGGAAGTCAAATGGCAAAAAGAAGGCGATACATTAGCTCGTTATTTAGTAAGAATCGGTGAAATGCAAGAATCCATAAAAATCATTCAACAGGCTCTAGAAGGAATTCCTGGGGGACCTTATGAGAATTTAGAAAACCGACGTTTTCATAGGACAAAGAATTCCGAATGGAATAATTTTGAATATAGATTTATTACTAAAAAACTTTCACCCAATTTTGAATTGTTAAAACAAGAACTTTATGTAAGGGTAGAGGCCCCAAAAGGAGAATTAGGAATTTATTTAATAGGGGATAGTAGCGTTTTCCCCTGGAGATGGAAAATTCGTCCACCCGGTTTCATCAATTTGCAAATTCTTCCCCAGCTAGTTAAAAGAATGAAATTGGCTGATATCATGACGATACTAGGTAGTATAGATATCATTATGGGAGAAGTTGATCGTTGAAATGATAATTGATACGACAGAAGTACAAACTATTAATTCTTTTTATAGATTAGAATCCTTAAAAGAAGTCTATGGACTCATATGGATTTTTATCCCTATTTTAACCCTTGTCTTAGGAATCACAATGGGGGTATTAGTCATTGTGTGGTTAGAAAGAAAAATATCTGCAGCAATACAACAACGTATTGGACCTGAATATGCCGGCCCATTAGGAATTCTTCAAGCTTTAGCGGATGGGACCAAACTCCTTTTGAAGGAGGATCTTCTTCCATCTAGAGGTAATATTCGTTTATTTAGGGTCGGACCTTCTATAGGGTTTATATCAATTCTACTAAGTTATTTAGTAATTCCTTTTGGATATCACCTTGTTTTAGCGGATCTCAGTATAGGTGTTTTTTTATGGATTGCCTTTTCAAGTATTGTCCCCATTGGTCTTCTTATGTCAGGATATGGATCAAATAATAAGTATTCCTTTTCAGGCGGTCTACGAGCTGCAGCTCAATCGATTAGTTATGAAATACCATTAACTCTATGTGTGTTAGCAATATCTCTACGTGCGATTCGTTGGAACATGAACTTTTTTTTTTATCTATTTTCTAGAAAAGAGAAAAGAAATGAATTTCAATCTCAATACAATACAATCTAAATAGAATTCAATATGTAAATATGAATAGGAAATAAAAGAAGAAAAAAAATCTTTTTTTCTTCTATTAATTTCTTTATTTAATTTAGAAACTTTATACTTCCTTTAGAAAGTATAAAGTAAGTGAAGATAAAGAAATTGAATGTCTTGAATAAATATCTTCATCTTTTTTATTAAACATTTCAGTTCGATGAATTAAACCAGATAGTTATATGAGTGAAACAAAACTGCTCCTCAATTTGCAGTAAAACAATAAGAATCTCATTCCCTAGGTACAAGAAGAAAATTGAAGTAAACATAAGTTGTTTACCCCAAGATTGAGATTATTTTATTAGTCGTCATATCTTGAAGCGGATGCAAAAGATCAACTGTATTTATTACTATACTGGGGATCAATCAAAAAGAAGTGGGCAGTTAGGAACACCAAAGTACGCAAAGGATGAGTAAGAGAAATAATGTAAGGTATCAAAAAAAGGGATTTTTGCATAAAACTTTGCATAAAACGAATCATAATAAGGGCTTGAAGTTGGTAGAAACGATCAAGTAGTACTTCCCCACGATTCCGATCTAGAGTATGCTACTATTCACTTATTAAATAAATGACTATCAAGAACGAATTAATCCTTTATTTTCTTTCCTTTTTTTTTAGTTTTCAAAAAGAAGAACAGGAACAAGACAAATAGAATGCAATACAATAATACAATAATAGAATAAAAAAGAATAAAACGGGAATAATAAGAAAATATTTCTTTCTTCATACATATGCATATGGGAATTCTTATCATGATTCATTAACTAATGCCAATTCTTTATATTTATGAATATAACGAGTATTTGATTGAAGGATTAAGTTATTGCTGAACAAAGATGAATTTTGATTATTTTCATTATCATATCATTATAAGGGATGAGATCAATTCGGAAGTGCTTTTTCTTATTATAGCAGACAGAATCTTATTGGTCGAATTGAGGACTCTCCAACCTCCAATTTATCTTTACATTGTATTTACCTAGGGTCCAAGGAGAACAATAATACTGAACCAGTCCTTACCTTACATTTCTTTGTGGCCATAGAGGAGCCGTATGAAGCTTAGGTTTCATGTACGGTTTTGGAATAGCGATGGGAGCAGTGATGTTATCATCGACTATAATTATCTAACAGTTCAAGTACAGTTGATATAATTGAGGCACAGTCCAAATATGGTTTTGGGGGATGGAATCTGTGGCGTCAGCCCATAGGGTTTCTAGTTTTCCTAATGTCTTCTCTAGCAGAATGTGAAAGATTACCCTTTGATTTACCAGAAGCAGAAGAGGAATTAGTAGCAGGTTATCAAACCGAATATTCAGGTATAAAATACGGGTTCTTTTATCTTGCTTCTTACCTAAATCTATTAGTTTCTTCATTATTTGTAACAGTTCTTTACTTAGGTGGGTGGAATTTTTCTATTCCGTACATATCTCTTACTGAACTCTTTGGAATAAATAAAATGTTTAGAGTCTTTGTAATAGCAATTAGTATCTTTATTACATTAGCTAAAGCTTATTTGTTTCTGTTCATTCCTATCACAACAAGATGGACTTTACCTAGGATGAGAATGGATCAATTATTAAATCTTGGATGGAAATTTCTTTTACCTATTTCTCTAGGTAATCTATTATTGACAACCTCTTTTCAACTCGTTTCACTATAAACTATAAATAAAAATAAGAAATGAAGAGAAAACAATAATGAATATTCTATATTCATAACTTATCTCAACCAAGAGAAAGAAACATAAATTTTATTCATGGATATCTATAATATGTTACCTATGGTTACTGGGTTCATGAATTATGGCAAACAAACAATACGAGCCGCAAGGTACATTGGACAAAGTTTCATAATTACCTTATCCCATACAAATCGTTTACCTGTAACTATTCAATATCCTTATGAAAAATCAATCACATCAGAGCGTTTTCGTGGTCGAATCCACTTTGAATTTGATAAATGTATTGCTTGTGAAGTATGTGTTCGCGTATGTCCAATAGACCTTCCCATTGTTGATTGGAAATTTGAAAAAGATATTAAGAAAAAACAATTGCTTCATTATAGTATTGATTTTGGTGTCTGTATATTTTGCGGTAACTGTGTCGAGTATTGTCCAACAAACTGTTTATCGATGACTGAAGAATATGAGCTTTCCACTTATGATCGTCACGAATTGAATTATAATCAAATTTCTTTAGGTCGGTTACCTATTTCAATAATTGGAGATTACACAATTCAAACAGTTATGGATTCAACAAAGAAAATGAAAAAATAAAAACCCCTTGCGTGGTTCAAGAACGATTACCAATTACTAAGATTTGGTTTGGAATAAAGTAGGATTAGTCAAATAACTTTCTTTTATCTATCCAATGATATTCATTTTTTTTTCATTCAATTAGTAAGGTATCATATAAAAGAATAGTTCCTTTCCTGGACTGGACCCTTAGTAAGGTCATGAAATATTTCGACTTATTTATTTATCTTTTATTTCATAATGGATTTACCTGGACCAATACATGATATTCTTGTAGTATTTCTGGGATCAGTTCTTATATTAGGAGGTCTGGGAGTAGTATTACTTACCAATCCCATTGATTCTGCCTTTTCATTGGGATTGGTTCTTGTTTGTATATCCTTATTCTATATTTCATTGAATTCCTATTTTGTAGCTGCCGCACAGTTCCTTATTTATGTGGGAGCCATAAATGTCTTAATCATATTTGCTGTGATGTTCATGAACGGTTCGGAATATTCCAATGATTCCTATTTGTGGACCATTGGAGATAGGATCACTTCACTGGTTTGTACAAGTATTTTTTTTTCATTAATGACTACTATCCCAGATACGTCATGGTCCGGGATTTTTCGGACTACAAGATCAAATCAGATTATAGAACAGGACTTAATGAGTAACGTTCAACAAATTGGGATTCATTTATCCACAGATTTTTATCTTCCTTTTGAACTCATTTCTATAATTCTTTTAGTTTCTTTGATAGGTGCAATTACTATGGCTCGTCAATAATCTAATATAATAAGAAATAAGAACTTCCTTTTTTAGAATTAAAGAATGAAAATGGATTTAATCTATTTTATTTCAATCTACTGTGAATATCTTCTTTTGTTCTGTAATTCTTCTATTCTACTAGTCAACTGAATCGGTTTAATTTTTGTTCATATTGAAATGAATCGAGATAGGTGAGGAATTTATCAATGATGTTAGAGCATGTACTTTTTCTAAGTGTTTATTTATTTTCTATCGGTATCTACGGACTGATCACAAGCCGAAGTATGGTTAGAGCACTTATGTGTCTTGAGCTTATACTGAATTCGGTGAATATAAATCTCGTCACATTTTCCGATATATTTGATAGTCGGCAATTAAAAGGAGAAATTTTCTCAATCTTTGTTATAGCCATTGCGGCTGCTGAAGCAGCTATTGGGCTAGCTATTGTTTCGTCGATCCATCGTAACAGAAAATCAACTCGTATCAATCAATCGAATTTACTGAATAATTAGTCATAATTACTTCTATTTTCACATAGAAATCAAAACATAAGACTTTTAGAATATTCTAAATAGAATCTAATAGATTGAGAATAATAAGATAATCTAATTAGAATTCAATAGAATATAATATTCTATTATTTTCTTATTTATTTTCTTTCTTCTTTTTTTTTTCATATAGATTTATGATTTAGAGTTAATAACCTATTCTATCACTAACCTAATAACAAACGTATTCATCTGATATATAAGATATCATCATATCCTTAATTCTATTTCTATTTCTATATACTAGAATACTAGAATCTTTCTATATTTATATTAATCTATTTATTATTCATATGTATATATGTATATATGTATATGAATGTATATATTAGTATAGCACATTATAAATAGTACATTTTATTAAAATTAATTCTAAATTAGAAAATTAGAATTAGTTAGAATTAGACTATTTTAGATTATTTCTATTTGATTTATAGAATTAAAATTCATATTTTCTATATGAATAGGATTACTTAGAATTCCTAGAATTCTACTAAATTCTCAATTGATATTTTAAATTCTAGGAAATTTAATCGAAATTGAATTAAATTAAGACAAAAATATAGAAATTATCTAAATTCAATAAAAATTAAGATCTTATATATATATATATTAATATTAATAGAAATATAAGAATATAGTTATAGTAAAATTAACATGAATTGAATTCGTAAACTCATATTTCATGGTTATTTAAATGGAAATCAAAGTATCTTGGCCCTTTCTCATAAACAGATTAGAAAATCTATTGATTCTTAAAATTTTGATAAATCATTGATTCGTCTGGTGTCTACAATAGAAAATCTATTATTTATTTCATTTTATGATTTTATTTTACCAGATCGAAAATCTTTTGTGTTCAAAACTGGAATTTATAGACCCAATGTCACATTCAGTAAAGATTTATGATACATGTATAGGATGTACCCAATGTGTTCGAGCTTGTCCCACGGATGTATTGGAAATGATACCTTGGGACGGATGTAAAGCTAAGCAAATTGCTTCTGCGCCAAGAACCGAGGATTGTGTAGGTTGTAAGAGATGTGAATCCGCTTGTCCAACGGATTTTTTGAGTGTCCGTGTTTATTTATGGCATGAAACAACTCGCAGCATGGGTCTTTCTTATTGATATGTGACAAAAAACTCCACTTGAATCGTTTGATTCCTCTTTACCGATAAAAGCCCGTACTCGAGAAAAGAAAATATATTATTCTTCTCCCGAGCACGGGGTTTTCTGGTCTAATTTTATCTTGTCTTTATCACGAGTTATTTTCCTTGGTTAACAATACTTCTTGTTTTGCCCATATTCGCAGGTTCTTCGATTTTCTTTTTTCCTCATAGGGGAAATAAGGTGTATAGGTGGTATACTCTATGTATATGTATCCTAGAGCTCCTTCTAATGACCTATGTATTTTGTTATCATTTCCAATTGGACGATCCATTAACCCAATTGAAGGAGGATTTTCAATGGATCAATCTTTTTGATTTTCACTGGAGACTGGGAACCGATGGACTTTCCATAGGACCCATTTTACTGACAGGATTTATCACTACTTTAGCTACTTTAGCAGCTTGGCCAATTACTCGAAATCCGCGATTTTTCTATTTCTTGATGTTAGCAATGTATAGTGGCCAAATAGGATCATTTTCTTCTCGAGACCTTTTACTTTTTTTCATCATGTGGGAATTAGAATTAATTCCTGTTTACTTACTTTTATCCATGTGGGGAGGAAAAAAACGCCTGTACTCGGCTACAAAGTTTATTTTGTGCACTGCCGGAGGTTCCATTTTTCTCTTAATAGGAGTTCTAGGTATGGGTTTATATGGTTCCAATGAACCAACATTAGATTTAGAAAAATTAGCTAATCAATCGTATCCTGCAGCATTGGAAATAATACTCTATTTTGGTTTTCTTATTGCTTATGCTGTCAAATCGCCGATGATACCCCTACATACATGGTTACCAGATACCCACGGGGAAGCACATTACAGTACATGTATGCTTTTAGCTGGAATCTTATTAAAGATGGGAGCATATGGATTGATTCGGATCAATATGGAATTATTAGCTCACGCTCATTCTAGATTATCTCCCTGGTTGGTTATAGTAGGAATAATACAAATCATTTATGCAGCTTCAACCTCTCTCGGTCAACGCAATTTAAAAAAACGTATTGCCTATTCTTCCGTATCTCACATGGGTTTCATAATTATAGGAATTGGTTCTCTAACTGGCATGGGACTTAATGGAGCCATTTTACAAATACTCTCTCATGGATTGATTGGTGCTGCACTTTTTTTCTTAGCAGGAACAAGTTGTGATAGAATACGTTTTGTTTATCTCGAAGAGATGGGGGGGATATCTATCCCAATGCCAAAGATATTTACCATGTTTAGTAGTTTCTCGATGGCTTCTCTTGCATTGCCAGGAATGAGTGGTTTTGTTGCAGAATTCTTAGTCTTTTTTGGAATAATTACCAGCCCAAAATATCTTTTCATGCCAAAAATGTTAATTACTTTTGTAATGGCAATTGGAATGATATTAACTCCTATTTTTTTATTATCTATGTTACGTCAGATTTTCTATGGATACAAGCTCTTCAATATTCCAAACTCGAATTTGATTGATTCTGGACCACGAGAACTATTTATTTCGATTTGTATCTTTCTACCTGTAATAGGAATTGGTATTTATCCTGATTTCGTTCTCCCGTTATCGGTTGACAAGGTACAAGTTCTATTATCTAATTATTTTTATAGATACTAATTCTTTTTTGAGATTCAATAATAAATGAAAATGGAATAATTTTCATTAATTGGAAAGAAAGTCTTAGAATTATTTGACTTTCATATTTTCACGATTCTTCGTTGTACAATGGAAAAAAAAAAAGGAAGGGTGAATTAGAATTGTAATGAGATACATCTAAAGTTTTTGAGAACCATTTGAATAATTCCTCTATTTAAACGGTTCTCAAAAACTCGCACAAATGTTCATTGTGTATCAGACGATTTTTTTTATGTATTCTTCGTGTAGTTTATTTTATTGAATTAGATATTCATTGGAATGAACCATAACTATGGAACCCGATTCCTAATAGATTGATCCCAAAATAGCATATCCAAATTAGGAGAAATCCTATAGAAGCTACAAATGCCGAATTCGTGCCTTGGTCTTGCAATTTTGGATTTGTTCTAGTATGTAAATAAATTGCAAATATGGTCCAAGTAATAAATGCCCAAGTTTCCTTAGGGTCCCAATTCCAATAAGAACCCCATGCTTCATTAGCCCATACTGCTCCAGAAAGAATGCCTATGGTTAAAAAGGTAAACCCTAAACTAATGACACGATAACTCCAATAATCCAAACGCTGAATTAATTGATATTTGTAAAAATTTTGAAATGAGAGGAAAGAAGTCTTTTTTAATACACTTCCTTTTTCGTTCAAATATTCCATATCACCAAAGAAAAACGACTTCCTTAAACTGAAAAAATTCTTGTTTTTCAAAAGAGAATCGATTCTCTTTTGAAATGTAATCACTATAAGAGCAACTGATAATAATGATCCGCATAAAAGAGCTGCATAGCTCAATAGCATCATACTGACATGCATCATTAACCACTGAGATTGTAGAGCAGGTACTAATATTGCGGATTGATGCATTTCAGTTGAAAGACCTGACGTGGCGAAACCTTGGGTAAAAATGGCACTTGGTGCAGTTATTGCGCTTAAATCATTTTTATGATTCCCAAGATACGGAATCATATGAATAATGGATAAACTCCATGAAAGGAAGATTAATGATTCGTATAAATTACTTAAGGGAAAATGTCCCGAAGAAATCCAACGAATAACTAAAAACCCTGTGATAGAGAAAAAAGTAGCTATCATCCCTTTTTCTGACGAATTACGTAATCCTTCGATTTCGTAGACTAATAAGTTCATCAAATGAATCAGAATCACAATTGAGATGATCGAAAAGGAAATATGAGTTAATATATGTTCTAAGGTCGCAAATATCATAAAGAAGAGTCCCTTTGAAATAATTGAAATCGGGGAGGGGATTAAATAGAATATAAAATAAGATATTTAAAATATCTTATATTCTATTAGATCTATTGTGTCTATATTATTAATATGAAATAATATTTATATATTATTTATGCCGCCACTCGGACTCGAACCGAGATGCTCTAGCACTGCTTCCTAAGAGCAGCGTGTCTACCAATTTCACCATGGCGGCTTACCCTAAATAATAATAGGAAATTCGTGTTGAATTGTCGATATTAAATAGAGTTTAGGAAACAATGAAGAAAGATGCATTTCCATTCATATGGAAATGTTCAATATCAATAATATTGAATTAGTATCTTCGTAAGTTCAGTTTTAATAATCAACTTTTCCGTACTATAAACCTAGCTCTTGTTTATCCAAAACAGTCAAGTTTCGTTCTCAGTCGGAGTCTAAAATTCATCATTTTTTTCTAACGATTTCGAGACCCAACACCTTAGTATAAAGTAGTATAAAGTATAATGAAATATTCAGATTCTTCCTTGTCTATCGTAATTGTGCTTTTCTATTTCGAAAAGCACAATTCATAGGAAAGAAAAAAACATCTCACGAATTCAATATCAATCAATATAAATCTCAATAAATAGAATAAAAGAAATAAAATAGAAGATAATAGAAATATAGAAAGACTATAAAAAATATAAAAAAATGAGAAAAAAAAAAAAAAAAAAAAATACACAATACATTAGTAAAATTAAATCATTTGTCTTCCAATTCAAAAATGGAAATTTGGAAGTTCTTTGAAACATGTCAATTAAGATTTTTCCAAGACTTTTTTTTGTCGCACAAAAAAACTTTTTGACTGTCCGGTGGAAACAGATTTAGCTAAAGAAAAAGCTTTTACTGCCTCTAAAGATCCTTTTTTTTTCCAAAGATTTCTACGAATATGCTTTTTTGACGTAGAAGTACGTTTTTTTGGAACTGCCATTCAAAAGGTAGGTGACTCATTTTTATCGTTGTATGTGAAAGACATATATTTTTCAAAATAAATTACTCTTTATTAGTCATTACCTATACTTAATACTTAATTCCATACATTTACCTCAAAGATATCATAACATACAAATAGAAGAAAAAAGAATAAAAGAAAAAGATTCTAAAACGATTCTATTTTAATAGACAAATAGATTTCGATTTTCTATCTTCATTCTGATATTTACATAATGTAATAATTACATACGTATTGTATATTTATTTTTTTTTTTTTTTTTTTTTTATTTTTTAAAGGAATATATACAAAAAGAATATACAAAAAAAAGTAATGTAATTTTAATATTATTTCATCTATTTTCATATAGAATATATGATAGAATATAAGAGTCATATATACAATATTACAAATATTCATATTTCATATTAAGAATAGTAATAGAAAATATTTATCTAATTTATCTAAATAGGAAAATAAAATAGTAAAGTAATAAAGTAAATAGTATAATAAGTATATACTATAATAATATATATATATAATATATCATGAAGAAAATATATTATGAATAAAAATAGATTTAAAAAGTATACAAAGTATATAGAAATAGATAATATAGAATAATCTAGAATAGAAATTACATAATTTTACATAATTAGAATATAATGTAAAGGGAAAATCCAATTATTCAAAATCTCATATGATGTCATATTATTTCAAAAATATCTTTCTTTTCTAGAGTTTGAAGTTAGAAGTTAATTAATAACTAAGTAAGAAACTTGACTAATTATTTGATAATATTATTTGATATTTGACCAACCAATTGCAACTCTTATTTCAAATATTTGAGAGAACAAAAAGTCATATTTGTATTTTTGTATTTGATCTTTTTAATATTTTTTTCTTATTGTTTTGTTCTTTTCGAAATAGATCAGAATTGGTGAATCGGAAACAATTATAAGAAAAAAGAACAATTTGTTTTCTTATGGAATATACATATAAATATGCATGGATAATACCCCTTTTTCCGCTCCCAGTTACTATGTCAATAGGATTTGGACTTCTACTTATTCCGACAGCAACAAAAGATCTTCGTCGTATGTGGGCTTTACTAAGTGTTTTACTACTAAGTATAGCTATGTGGTTTTCGGCCAATCTGTCTATTCAGCAAATAAATGGAAGTTTGACCTATCAATATCTATGGTCTTGGACCATCAATAATGATTTTTTATTAGAGTTCGGACACTTGATCGATCCACTTACTTCTATTATGTCAATACTAATTACTACTGTTGGAATCATGGTTTTTATTTATAGTGACAATTATATGTCTCACGACCAAGGATATTTGAGATTTTTTGCTCATATGAGTTTTTCCAATGCTTCAATGTTGGGATTAGTTACTAGTTCCAATTTGATACAAATTTATATTTTTTGGGAACTAGTGGGAATGTGTTCGTATTTATTGATAGGCTTTTGGTTCACACGACCCATTGCAGCAAGTGCTTGTCAAAAAGCTTTTGTAACTAATCGTATAGGAGATTTTGGTTTATTATTAGGAACCTTAGGATTTTATTGGATAACTGGTAGTTTCGAATTTCGCGATTTGTTCCAAATAGTGAATACCTTGATTCATAATAATGGGGTCAATTCCTTATTTGCTACTTTATGTGCCTTTTTATTATTTGTTGGTGCAGTTGCTAAATCCGCACAATTCCCCCTTCACGTATGGTTACCTGATGCCATGGAAGGCCCCACTCCTATTTCGGCTCTTATACACGCTGCTACTATGGTAGCAGCAGGGATTTTTCTTGTAGCTCGGCTTCTTCCTCTTTTCATAGTTATACCTTACATAATGAATCTCATTTGTTTAGTAGGTATAATAACAGTACTTTTAGGAGCTACTTTAGCTCTTGCCCAAAGAGACATTAAAAGAAGTTTAGCTTATTCTACAATGTCTCAATTGGGTTATATTATGTTAGCTCTAGGTATAGGTTCTTATCGAGCTGCTTTATTCCATTTGATCACCCATGCCTATTCTAAAGCTTTATTATTTTTGGGATCCGGATCCATTATTCATTCAATGGAACCTATTGTTGGATATTCACCAGAGAAAAGTCAGAATATGGTTCTTATGGGAGGTTTAACAAAATATGTTCCAATTACAAAAACTACTTTTTTTTTAGGTACGCTTTCTCTTTGTGGTATTCCGCCTCTTGCTTGTTTTTGGTCCAAAGATGAAATTCTTCACGATAGTTGGTTGTACTCACCAATTTTCGCACTAATAGCTTGGTTCACAACAGGATTAACCGCATTTTATATGTTTAGGATGTACTTACTTACCTTTGATGGGTATTTGCGCATTCATTTTCAAGATTATAGTAGTCTTAGTAGTACAAAAAATAGCTCGTTTTATTCAATATCTCTATGGGGAAAAGGGACACTTAAGAAAGTCAATAGGAATTTCTTTTTTTCAAACATGAATAAGAATAAGGTTTGTTTTTTTTCAAAAGATATATATAAGATTGACAAGAATGTAAGAAGTAAGATACGAGACTTTAGTACTTACTTTAGAAATAGGTACACTTATATGTATCCTCACGAATCGAGCAATACTATGTTATTTCCTCTACTTGTATTAGTACTATTTACTTTGTTCATTGG